GAGGGGCCCGAGGAGTCACTAAATTCCCAGGAGGTGCGTGGGATCTCTACACGAGTCAGGAGACGGCGTTGTCTCACCTCGAAGCTATACGACAGGCGCTGCGGGAAAGCAAGCAAAGAGGGCTTGCTCTTCGAAAGGAGTTCAACCGCCTCCAAGTATTCTCTATAGTGAAAATACCCCTCTATCTATACAGATTTAGAAAATAGATACAGAATCGATGAGGGTTGGTTCGTTGATTGTATTGTAGGATTCCAGATTTCTATACTCTCGAGTAGGGGTAGGTTGTCATTGTCATCATATATCAATAACTCGACCCAATCAAAAGAAGACCTTGGTATTAGTTTATTCGGAAGAATTCACTAATTATGATCGATAAGCTGCCTCGGCTTTCAGGAAACTCTACGATATCTATCACTTCACTAACTGTCACTGCGCTTCGAATTGAAAGATGCGAATTTGGAGATAGCATGAAACCTTTATAGGGGATTGACTTTGAATTATTTTTAGGCTATATTGGTGATAGCGCAATCGTGCCACATTTTACTTTTCATATAAAAGGTAGCATATTGGTTTAGGGGTTTTCAATAATAAAAAAGTTATGCGTTCGATATCTATGATTGACTGTGACTTAAAAAAAAATATTGACTTTTAAGTATTTTTCGTGTATATTATTAATAGCGCTTTCTTGCGCTAGGATCTCCAATTTTTATTTTCATCGAAAAGGTCGCGGGTGTGCTGGTTTAAAAAAGAAACACAACACAAGGCGCGGGTTCGCTATCTATACTGAAAAAAGATGGAATTTCACTAAATATATATATATAATTCATTTGAATTATATATATATAGTATTTAGAACCTATAGTAAAGCGATACCGCGACTCTATTGCCAAAAAAGAGAGTTCTTTCTTTGTGACTGACTCGGGAGAAGGATAAGGATCGATTGGATCTCTATACTTCTCCCGAGAGGGTCTATTCAAATGACTATTCATATTCATCTTGTATTTGTATTAAAATAAATATAATGAGAGGCATTCTATGAAAAAACGGTGGTTCAATTCGAGGTTGTTTAATGGGGGGGTTAGATCACAGGTGTGGGCTAAGTAAATCAATCGATAATAGTTGGGGCTATAGTGACGGCGCCAGTTCGGATATTGGAGATTCCTCGGATTTGGCTATTGAGAAACTTCGGAGTCCTGAACTCAGTTCCATTTCAAACGGTAGTGAAAATTATCGTGACGTTGGAAGTCACGGTCTAAATAATAGTGGTATCCAAAGTTCCACTAGCACAAATGGAAGTGATTACAGAGAGAATTTTATCGATCCTAGCGATCCCTGTAGTAAATACAGGCAGGGATTTGTGGGTTCAATGCGAAAATGAAAAGTGTTTGGGATTAAATTATAAGAAATTTTGGATCGAAAGACTGAATATTTGTGAACACTGTGGAGAACATTTGAAAATGAGTAGTTCAAAAAGAATCGAACTTTCGATTGATCCGGGCATTTGGGATCCTATGGATGAAGACATGGCTTTAGACCCCATTATCTTTGCATTTATTTCAGATTCCGAGGAACAGTTAGAGGGGCTGCTCAAGCAGTTAGAGAAGGCCCTACAGGGGCAGTTAGAGAAGGAGTTAAAGAAGGAGTTGTAGGAGCAGGAGCGAGACGAGGAGTTGGAGGAGTTGTTCAAACTGTTCGAGTAGGAGCCTTCTTATTATTATGAAGACTAGCTCCATTCTTCTCAAATAGAAACAGGGTTAGCTGAGGCTGTTGAAACGGGCATAGGTGAAATAGATGGTATTCCCGTAGCATTTCATTTGGGGTTATGGATTTTCGGTTTATAGGGGGCAGTATGGGATCCGTAGTAGGCGATAAAATCACCCGTTTGATCGAGTATGCTACGAATGAATTTCTGCCTGTTATTATAGTGTGTGCTTCCGGAGGAGCGCGCATGCAAGAAGGAAGTTTGAGCTTGATTCAAATGGCTAAAATATCTTCCGCTTTATATCAATATCATTATAAATTAAAATAAAATGCATTCTATGTATCAATCCTGACATCTACTACAACCGGTGGAGTGACCGCTTGTTTTGGTATGTTGGGAGATATCATTATTGCCGAACCCCATGCTTACATTGCATTTGCGGGTAAAAGGGTAATTGAAGAAACATTGAAGATAGAAGTACCCGAAGGTGTTCAAGTGGCTGAGTATTTATTCGAAAAGGGTTTATTGGACCTCATCGTAGAACGTAAGGATTAAAAGGGTGTTCTGAGTGAGTTATTTGCGTTTCACGATAACCTTACCCTTGAATCAAAATTCAATTAACTAGGGCATTCAATTCAGTTTTTTTTTTTTTGCGAACAAGTTTTTAGTTAATTTTTTATTTATGTTACTTTATGTTATGGGAATCGAACTCAAAATACGAATAAGAAGAATGGAGTTTTCCTTGAAGGTTTTTGTAGAAGCGAAAGAATTCGAAGTTTAGGATAATTCCTTTTTCCTCTAGAGCCTTTTTTCTAATTTTTTTTAGATTCATGATTAGTAATCAGGAAGTCTCTATCGACGGGATAAGGGAGTGAATTCTTCTTTCCGCTCTGTACTTGAATTCGATTGAAATAGAAGATAAACAAAAGAAATAAACCATATATATTTCAGGTAGAAAGGTGAATCGGTACACTTTTTTCATTCTCCATTCCTTGCACTTATTATATACTTATAATAGATATACTTATCATAAGATATCTTTCTAACAGGTAAAAATATGAAATCGAGGTATTCATTCTATGACAACTTTCAACTTACCCTCTATTTTTGTGCCTTTAGTGGGCCTAGTATTTCCGGCAATTGCAATGGCTTCTTTATCTCTTCATGTTCAAAAGAACAAGATTGTCTAGATCCGATGGAAGCAAATCCCATCGATTTCTTTCAAGACCTGGACTTTATCATAATATAGATTCGTGGAATATGGTACAAGATACGGCTTCCTCCGAACACATACATAAGAGCTCTTCTCTTTCTTATGTATGTGTAACCGTGATAGATGGATAAATGCATTCATTTCATTTTTCATTATAGCTAGTTTCAATTGAAAATCGATCCGCAGATGTCTGAAACCGAAACGCAAGGTATCTATATGTATGTAGATATCCATAGTGGGATCCTATGAAGCGGATGCTTTTTTTAGATCTTATCTAATCAATTAGATGAATGACTCCTAAAGGTTCACATAATAATCGTGCTAGTTGATGAGAGTTACTTTGGGAACAAAAAAAGGAAAGTAAAAATTCATTTTGGTTATTCTCTCAATTCCAATAAAAAGAAACTGGATCTAGTATGAACTGGCGATCAGAACGTATATGGATAGAACTTATAGCGGGGTCTCGAAAAACAAGTAATTTCTGCTGGGCCTGTATCCTTCTTTTAGGTTCATTAGGATTCTTATTGGTTGGAACTTCTAGTTATCTTGGTCGAAATCTTATATCCTTATTTCTATCTCAGCAAATCTTTTTTTTTCCACAAGGGCTCGTGATGTCTTTCTATGGGATCGCGGGTCTTTTCTTTAGCACCTATTTGTGGTGCACAATTTCGTGGAATGTAGGTAGTGGTTATGATCGATTCGATAGAAAAGAAGGAATAGTGTGTATTTTTCGTTGGGGATTTCCTGGAAAAAATCGTCGTATCCTCCTTCGATTCCTTATGAGAGATGTCCAGTCGATTCGAATCGAGGTTAAAGAGGGTCTTTTTCCTCGTCGTGTCCTTTATATGGAAATTAGAGGACAGGGCGCCGTTCCTTTGACTCATAGTGATGAGAATTTGACTCCAAGAGAAATGGAGCAAAAAGCTGCTGAATTGGCCTATTTCTTGCGCGTACCGATTGAAGTATTTTGAAATGAACTGAACTCGTCATTGGGAAAGGCACTCAGAAATCCTCTTTTTTTCTATTTTATTTATTTTCACTGAAGCTTGTTCAGAACGCTCATTCGATCAAAAGGAGATGTATATTCTATGGAACAACCAGAAAACAAAGTTGTTTTTGTCCACCAAAACGATTTTTTATCTGTCTGGAAATAAACGCAATTCTTTCATACTAATTAACAAGCAACAAATCGCATCTAATACTAATAAGTCTAGATTCATCACATGTATCAGAACATTTCAGAATACATAATTCATCTTTTTGGTTCCGATATTTTGGATTGAGAGATTCCATACTGAACTGATGGATCATATATTTTCAATGACCTCTCTTTTCTTTTGTCACTTGGTGTTTCTTTTCCCTTCTTTTGTTTTGCTCCTTGATTCTCAAATGATTGGATCTCTTATAATCTTATAACTAGAATCATCCCATTTTTCTCTGGTTTTGCCACTCGTTTTTGATTTCATCATCACATCCATATTTTTCATAAATTTCCCTCAACTATTCCTGGCTAAGCATAGCCAGCGAAACTTTTCGAAATAATGGATCTAAGCTAAGGGTTTTCTTTCGTCTCGAAGTCCGAATAGTATTCATAACTTTAGGTGGTTCTTTCGGGCATTCATCGAAAAGATGCAATTGCTTCGAATTTGACCAATTGAGATATCTGGAAACAAGATTTTTTTATTTCTTCATTCCACTTCGAGGCGGAACCTTATCCTATTTCTATATTCAAGGACAAACATCAAAAAAGGGGGGGTCAATTCCGAAGTTAGGTATAGGTTCGATACTTTGTTATATAACTGATATTTCATAGAAATATCAGATTGGATAGATTCGACAAATGAGGTGATTTCATTAGCAATTCACAGATTTAAAATGCCACAAAAGAAAGCATTCACTAACCTCCCATATCTTGCATCTATAGTCTTTTTGCCCTGGTGGATTGATCTCTTAGTTCAAAAAAGTCTGGAATCTTGGGTTACAAATTGGTGGAATACTAGACAATCCGAAACTTTCTTGAATAATATTCAAGAAAAGAATGTTCTAGAAAAATTCATAGAATTAGAGGAACTATTCCTTTTGGACGAAATGATAAAGGAGTACCCGGAGACACATATACAAAAGCTTCGTATAGGAATCCACAAAGAAACGATACAATTGGTCAAAATGCACAATGAGGATCATATCCATTGCATTTTGCACTTCGCAACAAATATAATATGTTTCGCTATTCTAAGCGGCTATTCCATTCTGGGTAATGAAGAACTTGTCATTCTGAATTCTTGGGTTCAGGAATTCCTATATAACTTAAGCGACACAATCAAAGCCTTTTCTATTATTTTATTAACCGATTTATGTATAGGATTCCACTCGCCCCATGGGTGGGAACTCATGATTGGCTCTGTCTACAAAGATTTTGGATTTGATCATAACGATCAAATTCTATCGGTTCTTGTTTCCACTTTTCCAGTCATTCTAGATACAATTTTGAAATATTGGATCTTCCATTATTTAAATAGCGTATCTCCGTCACTTGTAGTGATTTATCATTCAATGAATGACTAAAGAACAATACACGGATATTAACTTAATCATAATGTTTGTTACTTCCTACAGAAACAAACCATTCAAAATCTTACTAACTTTTTTCGATTTCTACCCATCCAGGGGAATCCTCCTGTATTCCAGTAAAATGATTCCAGTACAATAACAATAGCAGAATCAGAGATAGGGAACTAGACTAGCAACCTACCCAATCTATTGTAGAAATTTTCGTGCTCAATGATTGGACCATGCAAAATAGAAATACCTTTTCTTGGATAAAGGAACAGATGACTCGATCCATTTCTGTATCTATCATGATATATGTAATAACTCAGACATCTACTTCATATGCATATCCCATTTTTGCGCAGCAGGGCTATGAAAATCCACGAGAAGCGACTGGGCGTATTGTATGCGCCAATTGCCATTTAGCTAATAAGCCCGTGGATATTGAGGTTCCACAAGCGGTACTTCCTGATACTGTATTTGAAGCAGTTGTTAGAATCCCTTATGATATGCAACTGAAACAAGTTCTTGCTAATGGGAAAAAGGGGGCTTTGAATGTGGGGGCTGTTCTTATTCTACCTGAGGGATTCGAATTAGCTCCGCTCGATCGTATTTCTCCCGAGATGAAAGAAAAGATGGGCAATCTGTCTTTTCAGAGTTATCGCCCCACTCAAAAAAATATTCTTGTGATAGGTCCTGTTCCTGGTCAGAAATATAGTGAAATCACCTTTCCTATCCTTTCCCCCGACCCCACGACTAAAAAAGACGTTCACTTCTTAAAATATCCTATATATGTAGGCGGGAACAGGGGAAGAGGTCAGATTTATCCCGATGGGAGCAAGAGTAACAATACAGTCTATAATGCTACAGCTGCAGGGATAGTAAGCAAAATCATACGTAAAGAAAAGGGGGGATATGAAATAACCATAGTGGATGCATCGGATGGACACCAAGAGGTTGATATTATACCTCCAGGACTAGAACTTCTTGTTTCAGAAGCTGAATCTGTCAAGCTTGATCAACCATTAACAAGTAATCCGAATGTGGGTGGGTTTGGTCAGGGAGACGCAGAAATAGTACTTCAAGACCCAGTCCGTGTCCAAGGCCTTTTGTTCTTCTTGGCATCTGTTATTCTGGCACAAATCTTTTTGGTTCTTAAAAAGAAACAGTTTGAGAAGGTTCAATTGTCCCAAATGAATTTTTAGAGGCACAACATAAAGATAAAGTTCGTAAACGGAGCCAAATTCTTGTTGATCGATGCAATTATTGTCTGGTAAAAAAGAAAAAAGAGAAGCCTTTTTCTTTTTTTTATACTATACTATTTTTCTTAGAGATGCCGGGAAGTACTTGTATTCCCCTGATAGAAATAAATAAGAAACGAGTATGTCTATTGTGACTAAGACTATTTGCCTTGAACCTGACTCCCCCTTTTCAATCCAAATAGGGGGTGGTACTATCTCACTATTGTAAAATTGTAAATCCCATTAAATACCTCAAAGGTTTTCTCGTCTGCTGGAAAAAAGGAAAAGAAATAAGAGACATAAGTAGGAGTAAGTCTAAAGCAAGGGATAAATAAAAGGAACAATGGATTCTAGTAGGGATTACTTGTCTTTCTAAGCTTCGCCACAAGAAAAGGAAAAAGGAATTTGCAACCTTTTTGGCGAAAGACTAAGGATTCTGGATCCCCTTCGTCAAAGAGTGCTATTTTTAGATTTTTTCTAGGTTTATTGGAACCACTTTGTTTAGATTTATAAGAAGTAGTGGGCAAGCAAAATCAAAACGGGGGGATAAAGTAACTCCGTTAGTAAATAGAACTTCTTCAAGGAACTTATCAAAGAGCCAAAAAGGGAAACTTTGATGAGATAATAAACGAAATAGAAATATAGTAAGATTCTATTAGTCTAGAAACGATTTGCATAATCTCTCCTCTACAGGAATTGAGATTCTGTTATCCAGAAAAGAAAATCGATGGATTTCTTCTTTCTTCGAACTTCGGAAGAATTGATACTATGGAGTAAGAGATATTCTCAATCAA